TTTACGTAATTGGAAGTAACCAATTAGGTTTACGACGAAACCTAGAAATCGATCACTGATCCAATTTGAGTACCTCTACGGAATAGACCTCAACAGAAAACTGAAGAGTAACGGCAGCAAGTGATTGAGTTCAGTAGTTCCTCATATAAAATTATTGACTCTAGAGATATGGTAATATGGAGAAGACAAAATTGTTTGAAGCACCAACAGAGCCGGAAGCGCCCCTTGTTTCAAAGAGAGGAGGGCGGGTTATTCACATTTCATTTGATGGTCAGAGGCGAATTGAAAGCTAAGCAGTGGTAATTCTACCCCCGGGGGAAAAATAAAGATGTCTCCTACGTTACCCGTAATATGTGGAAGTATCGACGTAATTTCATAGAGTCATTCGGTCTGAATGCTACATGCAGAACATAAGCCAGATGACGGAACGGGGAGACCTAGGATGTAGAAGATCATAACATGAGTGATTCGGCAGATTTGGATTCCTATATATCCACTCATGTGGTACTTCATCATACGATTCATATAAGATCCATCTGTCTAGATATCATCATATACATCCAGAAAGCCGTATGCTTTGGAAGAAGCTTGTACAGTTTGGGAAGGGGTTTTGATTGATCAAAAATAAGAATCTACTTCAACCGATATGCCCTTAGGCACGGCCATACATAACATAGAAATCACACTTGGAAAGGGTGGACAATTAGCTAGAGCAGCAGGTGCTGTAGCGAAACTGATTGCAAAAGAGGGTAAATCGGCCACATTAAAATTACCATCCGGGGAGGTCCGTTTGATATCCAAAAACTGCTCAGCAACAGTCGGACAAGTGGGTAATATTGGGGTGAACCAGAAAAGTTTGGGTAGAGCCGGATCTAAGTGTTGGCTCGGTAAGCGTCCTGTAGTAAGAGGAGTAGTTATGAACCCTGTAGACCATCCCCATGGGGGTGGTGAAGGGAGGGCCCCAATTGGTAGAAAAAAACCCACAACCCCTTGGGGTTATCCTGCGCTTGGAAGAAGAAGTAGAAAAAGGAATAAATATAGTGATAGTTTGATTCTTCGTCGCCGTAGTAAATAGGAGAATATTGAAAATAGAATATGTTTCTCCGTCTTTACAAAAAAAAAAAGGAAAAAGGATAGGAGTAATTAGCTGTGACACGTTCACTAAAAAAAAATCCTTTTGTAGCTAATCATTTATTGGAAAAAATTGAGAAGCTCAACATGAGGGCAGAAAAAGAAATAATAATAACTTGGTCCCGGGCATCTACCATTATACCCACAATGATAGGCCATACTATTGCTGTTCATAGTGGCAAAACCCATTTGCCGATTTATATAACGGATCGTATGGTAGGTCACAAATTGGGAGAATTTGCACCTACTCTGAATTTCCGGGGACATGCGAGAAACGATAGTGGATCTCGTCCATAATGTTAATAGTTAATAAAAAAGTGAATATGGGTGCTCATCATTTATTGCTGGGAGGTTAACTTTATGATAAAGAGGGATCCGAATGTAGAAGTATATGCTTCAGGTCAATATATACGTATGTCTGCTCACAAAGCCCGAAGGGTACTTGATCAGATTCGTGGGCTTTACTACGAACAAACCCTTATGATGCTAGAACTCATGCCTTATCGAGCATGTTATTCAATTTTAAAATTGGTTTATTCTGCAGCAGCAAATGCCAGTCACAATATGGCTTTCAACAAAGAGGATTTAATTATTAGTCAAGCCGAAGTTAACGGAGGTACTTTGCTAAAGAGGTTGAAACCTAGAGCTCGCGGACGTAGTTATCCGGTAAAAAAACCCACGTGTCATATAACTATCGTATTACAAGATATATCTAAAGATCAAGACTTTTTCATATGGTTAAGAAAACGGGGCTGGATATATGAGACCCTAAAAAATATTAATATGAAAGGAAGGTATGTAACTATGAGCTATGAGAAAAGAATGATATGGGCTAATAGCGGGGGAGAGGTAGTATGGGATGAGGTAGTATGGGACAAAAAATAAATCCACTTGGTTTTAGACTTGGTACAACCCAAAGTCATCACTCTGTTTGGTTTGCACAACCAAAAAATTATTCCGAAGGTCTTCAGGAAGATCAAAAAATACAGGATTGTATCAAAACTTATGTACAAAAAAATATGAGAATATCCTCAGGTGTCGAGGGAATTGCACGTATAGAGATTCAAAAAAGAATCGACCTGATCCAGGTAATAATATATATGGGATTCCCAAAATTGTTAATAGAAAGTAGACCAAGAGGAATCGAAGAATTGCAAAGCAGTGTAAAAAAAAGATTGAATTCTGTGAATCGAAAACTCAACATTGCTCTCACAAGAATTGCAAAACCTTATGGACAACCGAATATTCTTGCAGAATTTATAGCTGGACAATTAAAAAATAGAGTTTCATTTCGAAAGGCAATGAAAAAAGCTATTGAATTAACCGAACAAGCAGATACAAAAGGAATTCAAGTACAAATTGCGGGACGTATCGACGGAAAAGAAATTGCACGTGTTGAATGGATCAGAGAAGGAAGAGTTCCCCTACAAACCATTCGAGCTAAAATTGATTATTGCTCCTATGCAGTTCGAACTATCTACGGGGCCTTAGGCATTAAAATTTGGATATTTTCAGACACAGAATAATGGTCCTTTATTTGTTCAATCGAAAATGAGAATGAGCAATTCTTATTCTTTTTCTTTTACAATTCTCATTCGTCTAATTTCGAATTCTAATTATCTAATTATATTATTATTATATAGGGTTGAATAAAAATTCGATTGACCATTTGGTATAATTGCTATGCTTAGTGTGTGACTCGTCAGTTTTTTTATTTAGTTTAGGATTACGTTCGGATTCAAAAAACAAAAAACCAACCAACCAATAGTCTGAACTAGTAACTATATACAACTAATAACCAGCTCATTGCTTCGTATTATTTAGATCCAAGCTACCAGTCACTATATGATGTATCGATCATATCGTTGTAGCAACTGAAATCAATCTTTTTTTTTACAAATTAATCAGACCATAGCATAGGTTGTGAAGCGAAAACAAAGGGATATGGATAAATGGAAGGGTGAGAGAAAGAAAGAACGAGAATATCGATGATAATGATATAGAATTCCAATATGTATGGTCTATAAATCATCTCATAACATAAAACAAAAGGCAGTGAGTGTAATAAAGCATCAATACGGACTCGTCCAAAAAAATAATTAGATAAATCCGGTTCAGTTCATAAGAAAAAAAAAAAAGAGCGTCGAGTCAATAAAGACTGATAAAATTGACTCAGGAAAAATAGAATTAGAAGCTCCATTACAGAATTCGGGCCTAGTCATTAATCGAGAAGCGATGGGAACGACGGAACCTGTGAGTGCGGAAGATTCTATTGAAAACGAATTCTAATGATTCATTGGGTGGGATGGCGGAATGAACCAAGAAACAATTCATTTCTTCTGAAAAGTCACGGAATGACTCTACGAATGAAACAGAAAGTGAAGGAGTCAATATTCGCCCGCGAAACACTTATTTATTGGATTGCAAAGTATTGGCTTATTCAATAAAGGTAAAAAAAAACGAAGGTGAAGATCCATTAATGAAATTAGAAAAAAAATATTCTAAATATAAATAGAATAGATATTTAGATAGAATTGTATATAAAAGCAAGATATAAAACTTCCTACGTGACAGGTTAGATTAGATTTCAACAAATCCCATGCACCGTTCAGTATATTATTCAGTAAGTACATGCATATCTCTAATATAAATATATCGAATCATGAATCATTTTATTCGCGAGGAGCTGGATGAGAAGAAACGCTCATGTCCGGTTCTGCAGTAGAGATGGAATTGAGAAGCAACCATCAACTATAACCCCAAAAGAACCAGATTCCGTAAACAACATAGAGGAAGAATAAAGGGAATATCTTATCGAGGCAATCGTATTTGTTTTGGTAGATACGCTCTCCAGGCACTTGAACCCGCTTGGATCACATCTAGACAAATAGAGGCGGGGCGACGAGCAATGACACGATACGCGCGTCGTGGTGGAAAACTATGGGTACGAATATTTCCAGACAAACCTGTTACCGTAAGACCTACAGAAACACGTATGGGCTCGGGGAAAGGATCTCCCGAATATTGGGTATCTGTCGTTAAACCGGGTCGAATACTTTATGAAATGAGTGGAGTATCAGAAATTGTAGCCAGAGAAGCTATTTCAATAGCTGCGTCCAAAATGCCTATACGCACTCAATTCGTTATTGCGGGGTAGGAATGTGGAACCAAAGGAAAGAGGTGTGATGAAAACAAGCAACCAACCACAAGTTTATTTATTTCTGATCTAAACAAACAATATTTCTTTTTTTTCTTCCCCCTTTGCTTTGCATTGAAAAAAAAGATAAAAAAAAAAAAAATGATATGATTCAACCTCAGACCCTTTTAAATGTAGCGGACAACAGCGGGGCTAGAGAATTAATGTGTATTCGAATCATAGGAACTAGTAATCGCCGATATGCTCATATCGGTGACGTTATTGTTGCTGTAATTAAAGAAGCAGTACCCAATATGCCTCTACAAAGATCAGAAGTGATCAGAGCTGTAATTGTACGTACATGTAAAGAACTCAAACGTGACAACGGTATGATAATACAATATGATGATAATGCAGCAGTTGTTATTGATCAAGAAGGAAATCCAAAAGGAACTCGAGTTTTTGGTGCGATCGCTCGGGAATTGAGACAGTTGAATTTTACTAAAATAGTCTCATTAGCTCCTGAGGTATTATAAATACTAATATTATTTATATTATTATAGTAGGCGAAATAGATTCAATAAAATTTTAAAAATTTATTAGTAGATTGTGTTTCACGCATATACCTTTAATAAAATTATTCATCTTTTTTTATGAATTAATAAAAAAAAAGCAAAGCATGTTGATTATAGCAACACTCGCGGACACCAATACTTATAGTTCGTCATGGGTAAAGACACTATTGCTGACATAATAACTTCTATACGAAATGCTGACATGGATAAAAAAGGAACGATTCGAATAGCATCTACCAATATCACCGAAAATATTGTTAAAATACTTCTACGAGAAGGCTTTATTGAAAACGTGAGAAAACATCGAGAAAGCAACAAGAGTTTCTTGGTTTTAACTCTGCGACATAGAAGGAATAGGAAAGGTCAATATAGAACTATTTTAAAACGTATCAGCCGGCCCGGTCTACGAATATACTCCAACTATCAACGAATTCCTAGAATTTTAGGTGGAATGGGGATTGTGATTCTTTCTACTTCTCGAGGTATAATGACAGACCGCGAAGCTCGACTAGAAGGAATCGGTGGAGAAATTTTGTGTTATATATGGTGATCCTTCTAAATATCACAATTGCATCCGTAACTTCCTATTTGTTTTGGGCAAAAAGGCGAAGGGCGGGTTGTCTAATATCACTCCTCCTCCATTAGTTGATACTTCAAGGGGGTTATCTGGAATGAAAGAACAAAAATTGATTCATGAAGGTTTAATTACTGAATCACTTCCCAACGGTATGTTCCGTGTTCGCTTAGATAATGAAGATCTGATTCTAGGTTATGTTTCGGGAAGGATCCGACGTAGTTTTATACGGATACTACCAGGCGATAGAGTGAAAATTGAAGTAAGTCGTTATGATTCAACCAGGGGACGTATAATTTATAGACTCCGCAACAAAGATTCAAACGATTAGATTAGGTAATTCCTTTCGCGGGGATACAATTCGAGGTTCCAAATTTCAAGAGACTTATTTTCTTCCAAGGAATAGATTCGGAATTAAGATAAGGAATGACAAATATGAAAATAAGGGCCTCTGTTCGTAAAATTTGTGAAAAATGTCGACTGATCCGTAGGCGGGGACGAATTCTAGTAATTTGTTCCAACCCAAGGCATAAACAGAGACAAGGATAATCTTTCTCAAAAGGAACTCTCAAAAGAACCCAATGCACAGCACAAATCAAAGATCTGTTTTGACATGAAATGGATATATCCGTATATCTATGACTCATATTTATGAGATGATAAAATATGGCACAACCTAGAGCAAGAATTGGTTCGCGTAGGAATGGACGAATTGGTTCACGTAAGAATGCACGTAGAATACCAAAAGGAGTTATTCACGTTCAAGCAAGTTTCAACAATACCATTGTAACGGTTACAGATATACGGGGTCGGGTGGTTTCGTGGTCTTCCGCCGGTACTTGTGGATTTAGGGGCACAAGAAGAGGAACTCCTTTTGCTGCTCAAACCGCAGCGGGAAACGCTATTCGTACAGTGGTGGATCAGGGTATGCAACGAGCGGAAGTGATGATAAAGGGTCCTGGTCTCGGAAGGGATGCAGCATTACGAGCCATTCGTAGAAGTGGTATATTATTAAGTTTTGTAAGAGACATAACTCCTATGCCGCATAATGGATGTCGACCTCCTAAAAAACGACGGGTGTAGAAGAATTGAAAGAATTTCAAGAGAAATAAATGATTAAATGATCTGATCAAAGAATATTACTATGCTTCGAGAGGAAGTAGAAATATCTATTCGGACACTACAGTGGAAGTGTATTGAATCGAGAGCGGACAATAAGCGTCTTTTTTATGGACGTTTTATTCTGTCTCCGCTTATGAAAGGTCAAGCCGATACGATAGGCATCGCGATACGAAGAGCTTTGCTTGGAGAAATATACGGAACATGTATAACACGTGTAAAATCTGAAAAGATACTACATGACTATTCTACCATAGTGGGGATTGAAGAATCAGTACATGAAATTTTCATGAATTTGAAAGAAATTGTATTACAAAGTAATCTGTATGGAACTCGCGACGCATCTATTTGCGTTAAGGGTCCGAGATGTGTAACTGCTCAAGATATCATCCCGCCGCCTTCTGTAGAAATCGTTGATACTACACAGCATATAGCTACCCTGACGGAACCAATTTATTTTTGTATTGGATTACAAATCGAGAGGAATCGCGGATACCGTATGAAAATACCAAACAGCGCTCAAAATGGAAGTTATCCTATAGATGCCGTATTCATGCCTGTTCGAAATGCAAATTATAGTATTCATTCTTATGGGAATGGGAATGAAAAACAAGAGATACTTTTTCTCGAAATATGGACGAATGGAAGTTTAACTCCTAAAGAAGCACTTCATGAAGCCTCCCGTAATTTGATTGATTTATTTATCCCTTTTCTACATGCGGAAGAGCAAGACATAAATTTCGAGGACAATCAAAAAAAGGCCACTTTACCCCTTTTTACCTTTCACGATGGGTTGGCTAAACTAAGAAAAAACAAAAAAGAAATAGCATTGAAATGTATTTTTATTGATCAATCCGAATTGCCTTCCAGGACCTATAATTGCCTCAAAAAGTCCAATATACATACATTATTAGACCTTTTGAATAAGAGTCAAGAAGATCTTATGCAAATTGAACATTTTCGCA